GGGGCGTATCGACGGAAAAGAAATTGCACGTGTCGAATGGATCAGAGAAGGTAGGGTTCCTCTACAAACCATTCGAGCTAAAATTGATTATTGTTCCTATCCAGTTCGAACTATTTATGGGGTATTAGGGATCAAAGTTTGGATATTTGTAAACAAAGAATAATAAACTTTTCCTTATCTTTAAGGTTCCATGTTTCGATAAAACAAAAAATTACAAATTCCGATTTTCTTATTAAAAAAAAAATGAGAAATTTTTATAAGATTGAATAAATTCGATTAATCATTTGATTTTGATATTGATAGAATTGCTATGCTTAGTGTGCGACTCGTTGGTTTTTTTTTAGAGTAGTTATAATTCCAGAAAAAAAAAAAAAATAAACCGACTCGTAGTATGAATTAATTAATAAAGAACTAATAACCAACTCATCGCTTCGCATTATCTGGATCTATAAAAAACTAATCAAAATAAATAAAAAATCGAAATAAAAGATAGAATTGGGGGGTATAATTATAACAATTGAAATATTGCATATAAAAAAAAAAAAAAAGGAAGAAAAACGAATCTGATTATGAGTTGTAAAGCAATAAGAATATACGGATAAATGAAGGGTTGAAAGAAAGAGAGAAAAAGAATATCAATGATATAGAATTCTAATATGTAAAGGTCGATGGGTCATCTCATAAAAAGTAGTGTAATAAAGCATCAATATTAATTAATCCCTATCATATTATAGAAGAATATATTCCTAGAACAAACAAATCAAGAGCCACGAGTCAATAAAAACTAAGAAGGTTGATTCAAGAAAAAAGATAATCTTATTTAAAATCTTATTAGTTATTAGATAGGCTCCGTTGTAGAATTCAGACCTAACCATTAATCAAGAAGCGATGGGAACGACGGAACCTGTGAATACTGAAGATTTTATTAAAAACAAATCTTAATGATTCATTGGGTGGGATGGCGAAACGAACCACAAGAACCAATCCGTTTTTTTTTTTTTGAGGAGTCATGGCCTATAACCCTACATTTCATCTGAAATTGATAATGAAAGAGTCAATTTTCGCCCGCGAAATTTTTTTTTTTTATTTTATTGAATTTTAGAAATTCGTTAGAACCTTCTAACATAACAAAACAACATTATCTAGTTATATATCAAAACAAGATATACAAATTTCCAATAGACCAATAGATTCTATGAAATCTTGAAAAATCCCGTGATTCTATCATATTCTTTATTAAACATATGTATATTTTTTTATATTATTTTCTCGGTTAAATCTATTTATTTTCTTTTTATTTTTGAATCGCTTCATTCGCGAGGAGCCGTATGAGGTGAAAATCTCATGTACGGTTCTGTAATAGCGATGGAATTGAAAAACAACCATCAACTATAACCCCCAAAGAACCAGATTCCGTAAACAACATAGAGGAAGAATGAAAGGAATATCCTATCGAGGTAATCATATTTGCTTCGGAAGATATGCTCTTCAGGCACTTGAGCCCGCTTGGATCACATCTAGACAAATAGAAGCGGGGCGGCGAGCAATGTCACGAAATGTCCGCCGGGGTGGACAAATATGGGTTCGCATATTTCCAGACAAACCGATTACAATAAGACCTACCGAAACACGTATGGGTTCGGGAAAAGGATCTCCCGAATATTGGGTAGCTGTCGTTAAACCAGGTAGAATACTTTATGAAATGGGCGGAGTCGCAGAAAATATAGCCCGAAAGGCTATTTCAATAGCAGCATCAAAAATGCCTATACGAACTCAATTCATTATTTCAGGATAAAAATGAGAACCAAAGCAAAGGAAAGAGGTCTTAGGAGGCAAAAAAAATGGCAATTGTAGATTTCTTTTTTGTTTGTAACACAGAATATTTTTTTTTTTACTTCAACCTTTGGACTGAAAGAACAGATAAAATAAATGATATGATTCAACCTCAAACCCATTTGAATGTAGCCGATAACAGCGGAGCCCGCGAATTGATGTGTATTCGAATCATAGGAGCTAGTAATCGACGATATGCTTATATTGGTGACATTGTTGTTGCTGTAATAAAGGAAGCTGTACCAAATACGCCTTTAGAAAGATCAGAAGTGATTAGAGCTGTAATTGTACGTACTTGTAAAGAACTCAAACGTAGCAACGGTATGATAATACACTATAATGATAATGCTGCGGTCGTCATTGATCAAGAAGGAAATCCAAAAGGAACTCGAATTTTTGGCGCAATCGCCAGAGAATTGAGACAGTATAATTTCACTAAAATAGTTTCCTTAGCGCCCGAGGTATTATAAGACGAGACCCTGACATAGATATATTATTTGTGAATGAAATAGATTCATTAATAGATTATATCTCACACATATACCTTTTGTAGTAATTATTATATATATAATTTAATATTTCATAAAGAATTTCATAAAGATTTCATAACCTCAAAAGAGATATCAATATTAGATATTTTATTGAATAAAAAATAGAAAAAGCAGCACGTTGATTATATCAAAAATCAGGGCAACAATCATTTTCGTTTATCATGAGTAAGGACACCATCGCTGACGTAATAACCTCTATACGAAATGTTGACATGAATAGAAAAGGAATGGTTCAAATACCATCTACTAACATCAACAAAAACATTGTTAAAATACTTTTACGAGAGGGTTTTATTGAAAACGTGAGAAAACATAGGGAAGGCGACAAATATTTTTTAGTTTTAACTCTACGGTATAGAAGAAATAGGAAAGGATCATATAAAACTGTTTTAATTTTAAAACGGATCAGTACACCCGGTCTACGAATTTATTCTAATTATCAACGAATTCCTAGAATTTTAGGAGGAATGGGAATTGTAATTCTTTCTACTTCTAGAGGTATAATGACAGATCGAGAGGCTCGATTACAAAGAATCGGTGGAGAAGTTTTATGTTATATATGGTAATCTTTCTGATATCCGAATTATATGAGAAACTTCTATCCATTTTTGTTGTTAAAAAAGAGAGAAAACGCAGGTTTCTAATAGCACTCTTCTTACAGTAGTGAATATACAGTAGTCAATGCACGAAAGGGTTTTAACTGGAATAAGACTAAAAGAAAAAAGAAAATGGATTCATGGGGGTTTAATTACTGAATCACTTCCCAAGGGTATGTTCCAGATTCCTTTATATTATAGAATCATATTTTGTTTGATTCTAGGCTATGTTATGTTTCCGAAAGGATTCGACTCGACGTACTCTTATTTTATATGTATACGACCACGAAAGTAAAAATGAAAATGGAAATCATTTAATTAGACTTTTTTTTTTTTCAACTTCAACATTTTTTTTTTGGGGGGGGGGGGGGGTACAATTAGAAGTTAAAAATTGAAGGAAACCCTATTTTCTTCCAATAAAGAGATTAGGGATTAAGTTAAGGAATGACAAATATGAAAATAAGGGCCTCTGTTCGTAAAATTTGTGAAAAATGTCGATTGATCCGTAGGAGGGGGCGAATTATAGTAATTTGTTCCAACCCAAGACATAAACAAAGACAAGGATAATATTTCCACAAAGGAGGGCTTTCTATTCTAAAGGACCGGATGCACACACAAATGAAATAAATTTCTATTAAATAATAATATATATAAATTATTTAATATTCTAAGTAAGAAATATTATATTATAAAAAATTATTGATATTTCAAATTATATTTAAAAAATTCTATTATTATAGAATTAATAGAAATAGTACAATTAATATAAAAAAAGAGAATCTTAATTCTAGTTAGAAAATTATAAAATAGTAAAGGATCTATTTTTGACATAAAATGGATATATCCATAGATCTTGGACTTCGATTTATAAATATTTATAAATAAAAATATAATAAAGTATGGCAAAACCTATACCAAAAATTGGTTCGCGTAAAAATGGACGTATTGGTTCGCGTAAGCATGCTCGTAAAATACCAAAGGGAGTTATTCATGTTCAAGCTAGCTTCAACAATACCATTGTGACTGTTACAGATGTACGGGGTCGGGTGATCTCTTGGTCCTCCGCCGGTACTTGTGGATTCAAGGGTACACGAAGGGGGACACCATTCGCCGCTCAAACTGCAGCAGGAAATGCTATTCGAACAGCAGCGGATCAAGGCATGCAACGAGCGGAAGTCATGATAAAAGGTCCCGGTCTCGGAAGAGATGCGGCATTAAGAGCTATTCGTAGAAGTGGTATACTATTAAAATTTATACGGGATGTAACCCCTATGCCACATAATGGATGTAGGTCCCCTAAAAAAAGACGTGTGTAATGTAAAACGAAAAAAATAAACATTGAAGAGATTTCAAGAGAAATAAACAATTCAAGGATTTGATAAAAAATATAAAATATTTTACTATGGTTCGAGAGAAAGTAAGAGTATCTACTCGGACACTACAACTACAGTGGAAGTGTGTTGAATCAAGAGTAGACAGTAAGCGTCTTTATTATGGACGCTTTATTCTGTCTCCACTTATGAAAGGCCAAGCCGATACGATAGGCATTGCGATGCGAAGAGTTTTGCTCGGAGAAATAGAGGGAACATGTATCACACGTGCAAAATCTGAGAAAATACCACATGAATATTCTACCATAGTAGGTATTCAAGAATCAGTACATGAAATTTTAATGAATTTGAAAGAAATTGTATTGAGAAGTAATCTGTATGGAACTCGTGACGCGTCTATTTGTGTCAAGGGTCCAGGATATGTAACTGCTCAAGACATCATTTTACCACCTTCTGTGGAAATCGTTGATAATACACAACATATAGCAAACCTAACAGAACCTATTAATTTGTGTATTGGATTACAAATCGAAAGGAATCGCGGATATCGTATAAAAACACTACATAACTGTCAAGACAGAAGTTATCCTATAGATGCTGTATTCATGCCTGTTCGAAATGCAAATCATAGTATTCATTCTTATGTGAATGGGAATGAAAAACAAGAGATACTCTTTCTCGAAATATGG